TTTGGCGTTTTTATACGATATCCGCGATTCCTCTCGATTTGTAATTCAATACACAAATTAATTGGTTCTGTTAGGTTAGCTATATACTGTGTATTATCAACAATTTCCACAGAAGGTGGTAAGATAATGTCTTGAGCAGTTACATATCCAGGACCCTTGACACAAATAGACGCGTTACGAGTTCCATACAGATTACTTTTCAAGACAATTTCTTTCAAATTCATTAAAATTTCATGTACGGATTCTTGAATACCTACTATGGTAGAATATTCATGTGGTATTTTCTCAGATTTTGCGCGTGTGATACATGTACCTTCTATTTCTCCGAGCAAAGCTCTTCGCATTGCAATGCCTATTGTATCGGCTTGACCTTTCATAAGTGGGGCCAGAATAAAGCGTCCATAATAAAGACGCTTACTGTCTGCTCTTGATTCAACACACTTCCACTGTAGTGTCCGAGTAGATACTGTTACTTTCTCTCGAACCATAGTATATTATTTGATCAAATCATTGAATTATTTATTTCTCTTGAAATCTCTTCAATGTTTATTTTTACACACGTCTTTTTTTAGGAGGCCTACAGCCATTATGTGGCATAGGAGTTACATCCCGTATGAAACTTAATAGTATACCACTTCTACGAATAGCTCTTAATGCCGCATCTCTTCCGAGACCCGGGCCTTTTATCATAACTTCTGCTCGTTGCATACCTTGATCCACTACTGTCCGAATAGCATTTCCTGCTGCGGTTTGAGCGGCAAATGGTGTACCCCTTCTTGTACCCTTGAATCCACAAGCCCCGGCAGAGGACCAAGAAATTACTCGACCCCGTACATCTGTAACAGTCACAATGGTATTGTTGAAACTTGCTTGAACATGAATAACTCCCTTGGGGATTCTACGTGTATTCTTACGTGAACCAATACGTCTATTTCTACGCGAACCAATTTTTGGTATAGGTTTTGCCATATTTTATCATCTCATAAATATAAGTCAGAGATATATGGATATATCCATTTCATGTCAAAACGGATCCTTATTCTTTTTTTTTTTTTTACTTATTTATTTTATTTATTTATTTGTACATCTGTACATCGGGTCCTTTAGATTTCGAGAGTCTTTTTGTTTTAGAAAGATTATCCTTGTCTTTGTTTATGTCTCGGGTTAGAACAAATTACTATAATTCGTCCCCGCCTACGGATCAATCGACATTTTTCACAAATTTTACGAACAGAGGCCCTTATTTTCATATTTGTCATTCCTTTTTTTAATTCCGAATCTACTTAATTGGAAGAAAATAAGTTTCTTGAAATTTTTAATTTCGAATTGTATCCTCACGAAAGAATGTTGAAATTGAAAAAACCGCCTAATCATTCAAGTCTTTGCTTTGGAGTCTCTAAATTATACGCCCTTTGGTTGAATCATAAGGACTTACCTCAATTTTTAGTCTATTTCCTGGTAGTATACGTATAAAACTACATGAAATCCTTTACGAAACAAAAACCAGAATAATTTTTTTGTTATCTAAACGAATCCGGAAGATACATACCATCGGTAAGTTGTTCAGTAATTAAACCCTCATGAATCCATTTTTGTTGTTTCATTCCAGGTAAAACCGCTTTGAAGTATCAACTAATGTAAGAGGGATAATATTATAAACTTGTCCTTTCTCTTTTTTCACAAATATGACCGTGTCGGCTATTAGAAAGATTACCATATATAACACAAAACTTCTCCGCCGATTCCTTCTAGTCGAGCCTTTCGGTCTGTCATTATACCTCGAGAAGTAGAAAGAATTACAACCCCCATTCCGCCTAAAATTCTAGGAATTCGTTGATAGTTAGAATATATTCGTAGACCGGGTCGACTGATCCGTTTTAAATTTAAAACAGTTCTATATGGTCCTTTCCTATTTCTTCTATGTCGTAGGGTTAAAACCAAAAAATATTTTTTGCTTTCTTGATGTTTTCTCACGTTTTCAATAAAACCCTCTTGTAAAAGGATTTTAACAATATTTTCAGTGATGTTAGTAGATGGTATTCGAACTGTTCTTTTTTTATTCATGTCAGCATTTCGTATAGAGGTTATTATGTCAGCAATAGTGTCTTTACTCATGATAAACTAAGATTTTTGTTTCCCCCGAATTTTGATATAATCAACATGCTCTTTTTCTTTTTTTCTGAATTTTTTAATATTTATGAATTATTAAAGATATATACGTGATAGATAAACAATTTACTAATTAATTAAACAATTTACTAATTAATTAAATAAATTTAATCAATTTCATTCAAATACTTTATTAAGGTCTTCCCCTATAATACTTCAGGTGCTAATGAAACTATTTTAGTGAAATTTAACTGTCTTAATTCCCGGGCGATCGCGCCGAAAATTCGGGTTCCTTTTGGATTTCCTTCTTGATCAATAACAACCGCAGCGTTGTCATCATATCGTATTATCATACCGTTGTCGCGTTTGAGTTCTTTACAAGTACGTACAATGACAGCTCGGACCACTTCTGATCTTTCTAGAGGTGTATTTGGTACTGCTTCCTTGATTACAGCAACAATAATGTCACCAATATGAGCATATCGTCGATTACTAGCTCCTATGATTCGAATACACATCAATTCTCGGGCCCCGCTGTTATCCGCTACATTCAAATGGGTTTGAGGTTGAATCATATCATTTTTTTTTTTATCGGTTTTTTCTTTTTCAATGCAAAGGTATAAATAAAAAAAAAAAAAAAAGAAATATTATTTGTTCAAAACAAAAAAAGAAACCTGCAATTGTTTTTTTTCATCCCAAAAACCCCTTTCGTTTGTTTCTACATTCCTATCCAGAAAGAATGAATTGAGTTCGTATAGGCATTTTCGATGCCGCTATTGAAATAGCCCTTCTAGCTATATTTTCTGCTACTCCGCTCATTTCATAAAGTATTCTACCGGGTTTAACGACAGCTACCCAATATTCGGGAGATCCTTTCCCCGAACCCATACGTGTTTCTGTAGGTCTTACTGTAACAGGTTTGTCTGGAAATATGCGTACCCATATTTTTCCACCGCGGCGTGCATTTCGTGTCATTGCTCGCCGCCCTGCTTCTATTTGTCTAGATGTGATCCAAGCGGGTTCAAGCGCTTGAAGAGCATATCTACCGAAGCAAATACGATTACCTCGATAAGATATTCCTTTCATTCTTCCTCTGTGTTGTTTACGGAATCTGGTTCTTTTGGGGTTATAGTTGATGGTTGTTTAGCAATTCCATCCATCTCTACTACAGAACCGGACACGAGAGTTTCTTCTCATCCAGCTCCTCGCGAATTAAACAATTAAAAATAATTAAACAAAAAAAAAATACACGGTTAATAATATATGGAATCGTGGGATTCTTTGAAATTTGATCTAATCGATTATAAATTAGAAATTTTTTGTGTTTTAATATAGAATTTAACACGTATTCTATTTATAGATAATGTCGTTTTGGTAGAACGCTATAATGAATCTTTATTTTGTTTTTCCTTTTATTTCGAATCGACTAAAATTTAGAAATAAAAAAAATATTCGCGGGCGAATATTTACTCTTTCAACATTCAGTTGTAAGATTAGTCTATGACATGACCTCTCCGAATAAATGAATAGGTTTCTGGTTCGTTCCGCCATCCTACTCAATGAATCATTAGGATTCGTTTTCAATAGAATCTTATGCATTCACAGGTTCTGTCGTTCCCACCACTTCTCGATTAATGATTAGGTCTGAATTTTACAACGGAGCCTCCAATTAAATTTATTCTTGAGTCAACCTTCTCAGTCTTTATTGGCTCGGGGCTCTTGATTTTTTGTTCTATGCACGGATTTGTCTAATTATGGATCAATCAGTATTGATGCTTTATTACATTCCCTTTATATGAGATGACTCATAGACCTTACATATTGGAATTATATATCATTAATATTCTTTTTCTATCTTTCTCTCACCCTTCCATTTATCTGTATACTTTATATTGCTTTACAACCCATAATCAGATTGTTTTTTTTTTTTTTTTTTTATGTAAAAAAGATTTCAGTTGCTACAATGATATGACTTATATATCATATCTTGACTGGTTCTTTCTATCCAGATAACACGAAGTGATGAGTTGGTTATTAGTTCTATAGTTATCAGTTTGTACTATGGGCTGTCCATTTTTTTGAATCCCAACCCTAAAAAAACCAACGAGTCACACACTAAGCATAGCAATTATATCAAATGATTAATCGAATTTTTATTCAACCTTATAGAATTGTTCTTTTTTTTTTATTATTTACCAGAAAAAGAATGAAAGAGTTTGCCATTTTTTGTTTTATCACCAGATATAACTAAATATAATTTGTTTTATCACCAGATATAACTAAATATAAGTCAAGTAAGTTCTTATTATTCCTCGTCTACAAATATCCAAATTTTGATGCCTAATACCCCATAGATAGTTCGAACTGCATAGGAACAATAATCAATTTTAGCTCGAATGGTTTGTAGAGGAACTCTACCTTCTCGGATCCATTCAACACGTGCAATTTCTTTTCCGTCGATACGCCCTGCAATTTGTACTTGAATCCCTTTTGTACCTGCCTGTTCAGTTAATTCAATAGCTTTTTTCATTGCTTTGCGAAATGAAACTCTATTCTTTAATTGTCCGGCTATAAATTCTGCAAGAATATTGGGGTGCCCATAAGGATTTGCAATTCTTGTAATAGCAATGTTGAGTTTTCGGTTTACACAATTGAGTTCTTTTTGTACATGCGTCTGTAATTCTTCGATTCTTCGAGTCCTGTCTTCTATTAATAACTTGGGGAATCCCATATAGATTATGACCTGAATCAAATCGATTCTTTTTTGAATCTCTATACGTGCAATTCCCTCTACATTAGAGGATATTTTCATATTATTTTGCACATAATTTTTGATACAATCTCGTATTTTTTGATCTTCTTGTAGATCCTTTGAATAATTTTTTGGTTGT